GCCAAAGTACCTTCCGCTCTTTATTGTTTCGCTTGGGGAATCTTACTCGCTAACTAGAAAAAGGGGAGCTCTTTCTTCTGCCCAGCCCACTTCATCAGGAAAGTTCATAGGAAAGAAAGATGATGGAATCGATTGCCCGCACCCTCAGATTAAAGGTCTGGTGGCCGGTTAAGCCTTCGAGAAGGGGGCCTGCGCTTTCTCATCTTTTCTTTGCTGACGATTTCTTGCTATTTTCAAGAGCTACGGAAGCGCAAATGGCGTCTATTATGAGCTGCATTGAGGTATTTTCCAATGCTTCGGGTCTGCGCATTAACTTGGCTAAATCCCAGCTCTTTCTTTCTCCAAATGTGTCCCATCAACTTGCTACGTTACTTAGTTCTAGTAGTGGTATTCCGTTGACGGAGAACTTGGGATAGTACTTAGGGGTCCCTATTATTCATTCCCGTGTTCAGCATCACACCTATTCTCATTTGATTGATCGCGTGTTAAAACGCTTGGCTACTTGGAAGGGACGGATCTTGAGTCCGGCAGGTAGGCGAACCTTAATTCAGTCGACTACTTCTGCTATTCCGTTATACTCCATGCAGACAGCTTTGTTACCTTCTTCGGTTTTTACTCGGTTGGATCAGATAAATAGTAATTTTCTGTGGGGAGGCTCGGCTGATGCCTCACGTAATAATCATTTGGTTAGTTGGGATAATCATCTCCCGACAGCAACTGGAAAAGTCAAAGAAAGTAAGGGCAAGTTCCCCAATAGAACCAATAAAATAAACAGCATATTCAGCTATTAAAGCAGTAGAAAGAGGGGTTTCTGATTTATCGGATCTGGTAAGCTCAGTCTCAGTTAGAAATCCCAAGACAAAAGAATCCCCACCTCCTACACCTTTTCCAAGCCCTTGATCGTCCTCTTCAACCAGCAAGCCATCTACCAACAAGTTCATCTCTGATTAAACCCCCTGCTCCCGCCCTCTGATCGTAAAGAATAGAAAGAACTGACTCTGACTGAGGAGAAAGAATATAGGTAGCTAAGAAGTGTCCATCCAGGAGGTGAGAATATGGGCGAACAACCCAAAGAGACAGACATCTAATCTCGGGCTCATCGAGTAACGAAATCCCAACATAACAAACAATCTCCCGCCGCTCCTCTATTCAGTTAGTTCGCCTATCTAAAAGTGAATAGGAAGGCTAGCAACAGCTTGAGATGAGATTCCCATAAATATGATATTCTTTGATTTCAATGCGAAGGGAAAAGCAAGTCAACTGCAAAGGAAGATGGTGAAATGGCAGAAGCGAGCGAGGTTTCTTCGCCAGATAGGAGATAGGAGGTGCGGCACCGGACTAGAGCATGGTCTCTTGCTTGCTCTCCTTCGTACCGTTCGCCTTACGTATAAAGCTCAGCTCCTACTTTGACTTGGTAGCTACTACATTTTTTTATTTAACTTCCTCTGAGCCTTACACCTGTTCGTCGATTCCTTCTATTCTGCTTTTGGATTTCTCGTATTAAATCCTCTTTTGCCTACTAGCTGTAACGTAGTCGAACTGTAGCGATTCTTTCCTATTACTGATCGTCAAAATGACTCTTGATTGGCCTTCTCACAAGACAGGTGCCTTGATCTTGCTTCCGGGCTAATTATTCGTAGTATCCCGACTCCATCTAGGCTGCTATTTGAGATCCGCAGCTCTTTCTTGTTGGACTCCCTCTTTCTCTGCTCTCTACTTCGGCTTCGGCTCGGTCTTGCCATAGGAATAAAACCTTTGCATAAAACATCCGGAGGATGCCTACTGTTCGTCTGTCAGCAGTTGTTTCGTCGTCGTTGCTTTACTCCTTCTTTCTTCTGGCCCTAGTATGAGCGTTGGAGCGGTTGGTCCCATGTTTTGCCTTTCTTGTCGGTCTTCCGTCGGTAGTGAAGGGCGCACCCCAACACGACACTAGTTCGCCACTTCGTCTCCCGGATCTTCGGCGCCTACCAAGCCTGACTCTTCTGCGCGTACCAACCCGGCGCCACTGCCTGAGCCAGAGACAAAGAAGTTGGAAAGGGGATAGGCTATTCCTGTCCTGCGAGATGACCGCCCTTACTCCAATCGGATGCCCCTATTCTATGCCTCCGAAACATCCTGAATTTCCTCCGAAGCTATTGATTCAGCTGGCGTAGGGGAGCAATCTCTTCTTTCAACTGATTCTGTTGATAGATTCCACCATCCCTTTAATAGCGGACTCGTCTGTTTATTGGGAACCTTATCCGAAGCTGTTGATAGGTTTCCTTGTTTTGTCTGACTTTCGGGAATAATCTTAATCCGGTATTGATTGAACAGAACTTGAGTTTCTTGTTGATGACGTGGGGCTGTACGTAGGGGCTTACTTTTACTCTAAATCGACTACTGAAATGCTCTCAGGTCGAGCAGCTAATTTTATAGGTAATGCGCTTTCTGTGCAGCTAATCCTTTGTATAGGTACTCGCGTCTCTAGGGAAGCCTTCTCGGAAGATTCCGAATCAGGTTACAATGAATCCGAGGCCGGCCATGACTAAAGATCACAGCTCAGGAATTGGATTTAACTTTATACTACTTGCCCTTTCTTATCTCGTGATTGGGTCTGTCGTCCTCCTCATTAGGACTTTACGGAAAAGGGGACAAGAGGGCTACCGCACCTCTCGATCTTGGACGATGTTCAATTCCGTATCAGGTCTATTTCCCAACCTCTAAATGGCCGACGCCTTTCTTTTCATGATTGGCTTTGGGCCATAAATGCGGTTGAGAAGGGTAGCGCCCGCATGCACCTTCACTCCTCTTGTGGAACGAGATCAAACTGAGACTCTTAATGTGGATGGAAATGGAAATGGCATGGAAGCGAACGAACTAGAAAAGCAGCATGTAGGCCTTCACTTGAGGAGGTCCGTTGGAAGCTACTGCTAAGGTACTCCCCCTCATCATCTATAAAGGATAGGCAATTGAGAGAAAATAGGGGGATAGCGATAGACACACGAACCGTCTTTGATGACCTGTTCATAAGTGTGAAGATTGAATACTTCCATGTTCGGGATGTAAGTTACATTTTACCATCTTTTTTGGGAACTTAAGATGCCCACTAGTGTCAACTAAGCTCGTCGAAGAGCAAGACCATTAGTGTCTTGTTCCAAAAGCCGAAGCATGCCCACCACTTAGAGATGAAAGTCTTTCTAACGCTCGATCTGTACCAAACCCCATCAAAACCGAGAAACTAAGAATTCCTGTAAGCGATTGCTTATGCAGCAGGAGCAGGACCTATTGAACATCCATATTCAGTTCTGGTAAATGGGATAGATCCTGAAACAAACAAAGAACCGAAAGCGACTTAAAATGATTTAGCTGATGACTTGGGAATGATGAAACGGGAAAGCCTCAACAACCTTTCACTTCCATAGGAAACCCCAGGATCAACAACAAAAAAACAGCATATTCCACATTTATAAGGAATGAAGTCTTCGCACTAACTAGGCAAGTTGATACCTTAACCCCAGGTTCAAGACAAGTTGATAGCTTCGGTTGCACCGGTTGATGCTTTGATTAATAGAGCTTCCTCAGGTTCCAGGTTTACGGTCTTAATTGATGAAGAAACTGCCCATGACTCTGATGATTTAGTTCCTGTACAAGATTCATCTCCTCATCCTGCTGAAAGAACCCATCACACAACTCAATCTCGTGACATTGATCGGGCACATCTCAAAGCTGGCCTCCAGGCTACGGTGAATATGGCTAACAAAACCAGTGTTAAAAAGAGTTCCAAGGCTGCTTCCCAGGTGATTTCTTCAGAGAACCGCTCTGGAGGTGCTCCCAAAATTGCCACAACCGAGCCCTCTGTAGTCCCCCAACAATTCTGTACCAGACCTTTACAATCCTCATGAGCCATCCACATAGCCTGAAAACGGAATGGTCTCCTGCTCTTATCCGACACTAACTTCTCCTCACACTGAAGAAGAATTGGGCAATGGTCGGAGTGTAACCGGGGGAGGTCACCGTAGCTTCCGTAAAAAGCGCTCGCCAAGCAGCATTCGCAAGCACTCTATCCAAACGGACCTGGATTCTAGCAAGCCCTTTCCTTTTTTTACACCAAGTAAAGGCAGGCCCTTGGTAAGCCAAATCACTTAGACCACAAGATGCCATCATATTATTGAAAAAGATAGACCTGTTCATCGAGACCACTCTACCACCAAATTTCTCTCCGCTGTGGCTGACCTCATTGAAATCACCAAGCAAAACCCAGGGCTAAAGAAAGAGATGTGTCGAAGTCCTCCAACTTCCTCCAAAGTTGCTGTCTAACTTCGAAAGTAGGTCTCGCATAAATAATAGAAAGCAAGAATTCCACGTCCTTTTAGGACCTTTCACAATTGCATGAATACACTGAGGTTCACCACGTAAAACCTCCACTGTAACTACACTGTCATCCCAACCTAACCTAATTCCCCCCCCTCTTCGCCGCTACGCTATGGGACTTCTTCCGGAGCCAAATACGGTACCTACTCCCTTATGACACTCCGTCGCAAGACCGAAGCTCCTAGGGAAACTGGCTTTGGATCTCGAGCACGAGCATCAGACTCTGTTGAATCACACTCACGAGAATCCGTCTTAAAGACATGGGGCATCTCAACGTCTATTGTCTTTCTCATTACATAATGACAAACGCTAAGAGGAAGTTCAGGTCATTTAAAGACGACCTCGGCTCCTAAGACATGATACATTGAATTGGGGGATCGATCAAACGAGGACGCAGAAAGCTAAGCGAAGGCTCTTATTGACCTCTACTATCCACCTGTAGTGCTTCCCTCACCTCCGAAGGTGGCTGCCTGAACACAAGATAGTCCTCCTCAAGTGAGCATCCGATCTTAGAAAGTACATCAGCACTAAGATTTCCTTCTGCTCGTGCATTCAATTCCTTTTTTCCCATAGAAAAGTCCTCATGTTGTCTGATGTGAGCGGTTGGGGATAGATGCTTTTGGTATCTACTACAAGTTAGGAAAGCAGAGGAAAGAAAGATAAGATAATGGACTAGAAAAGAAAGGAGAGACTACTTGCCTGAGAGATTGGGCTATTGTCTATACACGATCTATTGGTTAAAGGGCGGAATGCGGCTAGTTATTCTTTCTATACCTTGAGTAAGGCTCAGAGTCCAGTGGTTAGAATCCACGGGTGGGTGAAATGCAAGTTTCTAGAATCGAGTCCACTTAAGCCTTTGTATTTATTGGTTTAGCTCTCAATCGAGTTAAGGGAGTCTGCCTATTTATTTGAACGGTTTGCAGATGACGAATGAGATTTACTAGCTACAATGGACGTTAGACCTATTTTCACGGTAAACCGTTAAACGTATCAGCTCGTTATCCAGCCTATGGGATCACCTCTAGAAAAGGAAAGGAATGGATAGAATTAGTGCGCTACCTTCTCCCCAAGTAGCTAATGGGCTCAAGGGGCTGTTTAAAGGCTCCCCTCTCTAGCGAGCCAGCAATAGAATAAGCTTTTGCTTTTATAAAAGATCAGAACTCCAACATGGTCGCATCATACCTGGGCAGTCTGTCCAGATCGTTTTTTGATCCCTCAGGAAAACTCTTTCTTCGACAGCGGAATCTAGCATCATGATAACATCTTTTCGACTTTGTACACAAAGACTTTGATCAGGTGGAAGTGGAGCACGAAGTGCCCCTCTCTCAGGGCTTTTAGTCGATCTTTGAAAGCCGGGACTTACATACAGGACTTTCTATAGCCATTTTTCTTTACGTAAATCCATGGATAAACACCTTTGAATGGGATGATGATCCAGGGGCATTTGACTTTCAAACCAGGTGTATGACCTGTTCTCTTGCACAAAGAGTGGGCTCTGAAAGACCTACTCAGTCAAGCTCCCTTAATTGCTTAGGCTGATTGTCCTTTCCTTTGAAACAATTAATTGATCTTTTTTAAGGGCTCTTTCAGCCTTCTCTTGACCCAATTGGGCCATCTGCACATCTTTGGGCTTGGTAGTAGGCTTGCCTATATTAGCATTTTTTGGCTCCTGCAGAGTTTGCTTCCTCCTCTCCTTTCTTTTTCCAATTGACCCACTACGGCCCACCCCACTGACTGTTCCCTTTTGAAGCTTGACCATCTTGTGGTGCATTTCAAATTCCTCCATTGGCGGGCTCAGCACCATCAGCAGTGTCCGTCTCCTCCTGTAATTCTGTAAGAGGATCAAAACGTGATCCCTTAATTTCAGTAACTTGATCAGCCTTGCCATTCTGACCCCCATGATCTCGATTTATTCTCGTGAGTGAACTACTTTACTTTCTTTCATAGGGCTACCCTCTCCAACTAGTCGAGTAGGTTGGGCTAGGTCGTGCCTTTAGAAAACTAGAATAAACTAAGCCGCTTGTGCTCAATTGAAAAAAGGTCGGTCTTGAAAACCGAAATATTCATAGGCTAGACGGCAAGACCCTGTGCACCTTACCCCCTCCCCCGCCTGGAGAGAAAAAAAGGGGATCACTAACCTTCGTATAGAAACTCTGCCTTTAAGACCAACGTCTAGATTCTCATTGCGAGGCTTCCTTCTGGGTCTTTCACCTAAGAGTCATTTTAAGAGCGGCAGCGGCGTAGACTACTCGAGCAGTAAGGGCCGATAGTGAGCTTCTCAACCGGTCAGACTCGGTATACCAACTAAGAGTTGAGGAATCGCCTATATTATCTGCAGCCCTAACTATAGTTGAAGAGAAGGCCCTTACCTCCTTCTGAAACTAGCTTGTCTTTCCAGGCGAGACAGAGTTTAAGCGACTCCAAGCCCAGGGAGCAGCGATGCTCTTCCTTCTACCTTTCCTGCTCTTCTTTAGAAGCGGAAGGACAACTGAGAGAAAGACTCTTGTCGGGCAAAATCATACTCTTGTATAAGTGCTACAACCTCCTTTCTTCTTGATTCAGACCGGAGCAGTATAGAACACGCCTGCTTAGCCCGTTAACACCTTGTCTAGGACTGATGGCAGGTTCGGAGATGTAGTCTTTTCGTAGGGTCGTTAAGAGCAGAGCTTCGTCCTAGTCTTTAAAAGAGGCTTTTAGGCCCTTACTGCTTAGACCGAAAACTCCTTTACGCCCGCTAGATTGATGTTGGGATGGTCTAACTTCCTACCTAAATTTCTTTCACTAGCAATTAATTGCGTATAGAAGAAAGATCACTTCTATTCAGCTTTTAGATAGTACTTCTCCTCATAAATTCAAATAAAATTGAATCAAAAAGACAGGAGATGGCTGACTTGGCTAAAATTAAGCAAGAGCCAAAGGTGATCAACATGGCCAACAATAGCTTAATCCCCCTCCAAGTCCCAAAACTTACAAAAGACAAGTTTGATAACTGGTGCATTCGAATGAAGGCACTACTTGGTGCACATGATGTGTGGGAAATTGTGGAGAATGGCTATGAAGCTCCAGCAGATCCTGCTTCCCTTTCTCAAGCACAAAAAGATCTTCTTCAAAGCACCAAGAAGAAGGATCAAAGGGCTGTCACTCTCATTCACCAAGTATTGGATGAAGTTACCTTTGATAAGGTTTCTAATGCCACTACGGCAAAGCAAGTGTGGGATATGCTTCAACTTGCCTACAAAGGAAAGGAGAAGGCAAAGAAGGTTTCAGATTATGTTTCAAGAGTTACGGCGATCGCGAATCAAATGAAAAGGCTTGAGGAAAGCAAGTAACCTCGAGTTAGCTGTTCTGTTGGAGTAAGGTCATTAGGGGATTAGCTCTTTATTTTGTTTATTGAAAGGAAAGGCAAAGACGATTCGAGGAATCTCGCATCCAGTAAAGAAAAACCTCTCTGTAAGCGGCGAAATAGGCCTTGCCTTGATCCACCGGGCTTGTCTGGGCTAGGAACGACTTACTGAGCACTATAGGTGATGCTACATTCGGACAAGTATATCAAACTGACGATCAACCTCAATCATTGCAGTCTTTTATTCGACAAGTTAACGTTTTCCCGTCTTTGAAGCTAGAGTTATAGGTTCCCCTGTTGCTAATGCGAGCTACCTTCCTTCTCTTCCGCCCGGGAAGAAGATGAATAAATACGCCTTTTACAACCGATTCAAAGGAATGAAATCGAAATAAAGAGTTGCACCCCTCCTAAATAGGAAAACCCCATAAACAATCTAATGGAAAAGGTAATTCAACTACTGAGACAATAGCAAAGACCCTTTCTCGGCCTCATGTTCTGTTGAAACAGCTAATGCTAATAAACCCCAGCCAGGCCGGAAAACAGGTTTAATAAACAGCTTGAGACTCGTAATTTGCTTGCTATAGAGCGTTAAGGTGCTCCTTGGTCCGGTTTGGGTGATGAAAGCGCAGGAAAAACTCCTCGCTCGGATGTTGAGGAAGAAGAGGATGCTGATTATCCGATCTTGGAAGCAAAGAGACCATATGCATATCCATTAACAATGAAGTCTGGCTCTGCCAATCCCTTAGAACAAGATTCCTGCAAGCTTGGATCAGTGGGTAGTGGGTTCGTTGCGGACGAGTTCTCACTCTCTCAGGCGACATTCCTTACCTTTTTTCGTTTCATCTTTCTCATAGTATGAAGAGATTCCTGTACAGCCAGGATGTTGTCAGTTGTCTTTCTACCAGGGATGAAGCTACTCTGAGTCTTTCCCACAAGCTTTCCAAGCAGAGGCCGAATCCTATTAACCAGGACCTTTGTTATGAGCTTGATAGGGACAGTGCATAAGCTGATAGGGCGGAATTGAGAGACCCTTTCTGCTTCCTCAACTTTTGGTATTAGAATAAGAAGAGTTTTATTCAACTCAGGATTGAAACAACCTGAAACCAAGGCATCTTTCACCAAGCTAACAAGTTTCTCACCAACAATTGACCACGATTTTTGGTAGCGTGGGAAAGCCATCAAAACCGGGGCTTTTCTTTGGCTCCATATCGAATAATGCTTGACGAACCTCTTCAGAGGTAATATCAGCATCAAGAATCTTTACACCACTTCCCTTGTCTCTGCCTCCACTCCAAATTTATCCAACTGGCCCCTAACTAGACCTGAGATTGATTCCTTCCACCATGACACCTTTGCATCTGCTTTCTATCTGTTCACTTCGAGTCCAATATATGGTAGAAATGACACTTTCTGGTTTTCACTCGTAGCTGTCGATTGAAATGCAAAAAGTTGTATCTCGTATAGCGGACAAAGTTCATTTTGCTAATTTCCCTCTACGATGAGGATTGGAATCGTGAACTTTGTAACTCATATACCGGGAAAAGTTCGTGATTTTATCCATTTTGAATTCGATTCTATTAGTGAATTTGACTTGATACCGATTTTTACGGTGTTTTATCAAAATTTAATATTTGAAATTAGATTTCTGCCCAGAAATGTCAAAGTAACCTAAAATCCAGGTAAAACTCCAAGTGAGCAACTTGGAATGACCTCTCCACCCCTCTGAGGGAAATGCGGCAAATAGGGGTGCCACCGGGACCAACCCCAGAAAAAGAAATAAAGAGCCGATTCCTCTAAGCTTTGGCCTAATTCTCCTTTTCTTTTGGGGCTAGCATTCCAGAGAATAGATATTATTGGGTTAGAGCAGACAGGTTAGTTTCTTGAGCCAAGGTCAGGTAAGAAAGCAGTCCCCAAAGCAAATGCAACAAGATGAGAGAAGAACAACTAAACCCCAAAGGATGACTTCAGGGGCGGTCCCGAAAGCCGATACCGCTGGAGAAGCTGCTCCTGCTACTGCTACTAAATCTACTGCAATTGTAGACTTTTCGAGCTAGCCAGTTGGATAAGCCTTTCACTTACAGACCTATCAACAACTAAAGAGCGCATATTCAAGTATTAAGGGATTGAGTAGGACTCTTTCTTGAGAATGGAATGAAATACCTGTTCGAGAAGCTGATAATGCCCCTATTGGTCAGAAGGTTTATTCACTCGGAGTTGTGGGATAAGGAAGGTAGCTCCCCCTGCGCGAATCTTCAGTACTGAAATGGAAGTCTTAATATACCACATTCTTAGATACTAGATTGAGTGTCTCTCGCTCTTGTAAACATCTCTTTCGAATGTCTGTCTAGCCGGAGAATCAATGTAAGAGATAGCTCACTCGCTGAAATCGAATGAATCCGCTTTGAGGGGCGGGGAGTTAGTAAAGGAAAGAATTCTCTCGAACACTAAAATATAGATAAATGAAGTCTTGGGGAGTTCACTGGCTCTCCGATAAGGGAGGTTGAATAAAGGGGAGGCTCGATCCTAAAAAGTGGTTCCAGAAAGAGTTATAAGTTCAGTTGGAAGATACCTATCCAGAAGTTTTCGCACCTCAACCGTATAAATCATCAAAGATTTGATCTTTTCAAACTCTGTCTTTAACTTAATTCAAGACTTTGTCTTATGAGTGGAAAAGCAACTTGAATCAATTTGACGAGGCGAAGCCTGCACTACTAGTAGAGGAAGCTTTAGATTAGATAGTAAAGGAGCGGACCCCAGGGGCAAAGAAAGAAAGTTTACCTATAGGGCAAATGGCAAGACTCTGAGATCATGCCTTCTTCTACTTCACTCCTACCTTACTGAAAGGGCCAATCCACGACTACCCACTCAGTTGAGAGAAGAAAGAGAGGCTAGCTTGATATGAGATATGATTACGTCAGCATTGATATCAAATAGGCTTGAAAGCATGTTCACAGCTTAAGCCAAAGAGGACTTGTAATATAGCAACTGCTACTCTCGGGAGCAATAGCAATAGAAAGAGAATGAGCCTAGGAATTCGCTTACATCCTTGAGTAAATATCCTTGTGATAGCTCGTAAACTCGCTTTTTTATGCTCGCTCCTGTAGCTTGGAAATGCTTGATTGAAGGCCTTTCCTTTCAAAAGAAAGAGCTACCTATTTTTCTAGTGGGGAGTGTTCACTTATTTATCGTCCTGGTCAGATCTCTCCTCGATTTGCAGACTTGCAATCCCTCTATTCAATTAGAATTCGCACTTCCGGTAGTGTATTCAGCTTTCCCCTTTTGCCTGCCTATCACATCCATTTCTGGGTCCGGTAATTCATCTGATTTCAGTATTGGATTTAGATTCTTAAGTCCCTTTCGGAACCCCCATCATCCTACCGTTCTTCCTGGGTTCTACTCCCGGACTAGGAAGTGAGTTGTTGTCTAATGCTTTTTTCTTCCGTGTGCTATTTCAATCTATACCCAAAAAAAGAAAACCACTAAACGACGGATTCGATATTGGGACTTTGGCCTTAGCCCATTGGAAGCTCCCATTGTGCCTCTCACTCAAGGTCGAAATCCTAAATTGAATTCAAAATATGAAACTTTTTAAAAACCCCGTAAAAATGGTTACTTCTCGATTTCGAAATGCAAAGATCACCCCAAGCCTTCCATCCATACTATCCGGTGAACTTGAAACGTCATTTTCGGTCAACGAATTCCGATCCGCATACGGATGCTAGGAGAATTTAAGACGACTAAGAACTAAATAGTTGCGATTTTCAAAAGGTTGGACGAGCTGATGAAAGATTGAGTGCAGAATCCCAATTGTTTTTCTCAACCTTTAGCTCATATGCGAAGACCATTTACTTTAGCGCTTTCGCCAGTGGTGCGCCTATTCCATCCATTATCGGCGCACCCCCACCCAGATAAACTGTCTACCCGAGATCGACTCATTTTCGGTAGCTGACCTGGCATGAGCGATAGCGAACCCTGCTAAACCACTGGGCCTAACCTTCTGTAAAAAGAAAGAAGAGGGACCCAAGCTAACTAATAGGGGTCACTCATACTCCTTTCCTTTATGATCTATTCCCGCTTCCTCTGGTCCTGGAATATCCGCATGAGGCTGGTGACGCTCTGCTGTTGATCCTTCCTTAGGACCCTTGTCTCTAGTTGGTTCCGGTACTGGGTAGGAAAGATGCGCTCCAAAACATCTTCGGCTTCGCGCTCGCCCTCCTCTGGTTTCTTGCTAACTAATAGGAATGGAGGCGAACCTCAAAAGGTCTACCTTCCCCTGCTCTTCTTTTCGGGTCGGAGCCCCCCAATTTTGCCAGGGCTGGTCCTGTATCTTCACCAGCTGGAATCTTAGATTCTGGTTTTTCGGTCCGTCCACTGGTACTAACTCTGCCCTAATGCGGTAAACGTCGCCCTGGCTTGTCACGAGAATAGCCAGAGTCCCTGTGATTTCCTTCTCTACACTTAGATCGTCCCGGGCCCCCTTGGTGTTAGTCCTTACTTTTTCCATGGCTTTGTCCATTTCTGGAGGGAGTTAAGAAACAACTGTTTGTCCAGTGTTCCCCACTGATGCCTGAATGGAATAATTATTGCTTTTTGGGCGTTATAGGCGAGGTCGATTGCCCCGGTTATGGTTTTCTGTCTCGCGTAGGTTTGGTTGACCCTACGCTGTATACACCCCCACAAAGTTGCTATTATCTTTTCCTCTTGCAGCTCTTTTAGGTTGGTAGTGAAGCGTATCCTGAAGTACCGAGCCCGGAAAGCAGAGTGCCCCTTCATTATTTCTGGCTGGCAGGCTGTTTGCCACCATGATAATAGGGACGTTTCTCTTCTTTTTTAGTATGCGGGCATATTTGGAATCGAGCCTGCATTCCTGCCCGTCCAAGACCTTCAATAAGGTATTCACAAAGGCGGTTCCTTCGTTCGTTGTGCCTGTTGTTCCCCCGCTTTTTACATCTGTTTTCCGGAACTCGTGGAACTCGTCGAAGTTCCACAAGTCGAAGTAGTCATTTGCCCTGGCAAAATCATTCCTACTGGAACTTGCAAAATAGATCCTCACTACCTTCGCCATCAGGTGTAGCAACAGGGTTTTTTGGGTGCTGGGCTCGCCATAAATGAAGAGCTGCTTTGTCTTTACTGGCCTTCGGAAGACCAGTTGACATGCCAGCCAATCAATTACTAGATACTTCTCTTTCAGCTGCTCTATCGAGTATTCGCTTACATCTCGCTTATCAGCTAGATAATCTATTATCAGTTCAATGACAGAAGTTTTCATATCGTTTGATTCCTGTAAGTCTTGAAAAGCATCCCGCATCCGGGGGTGTGAAGAAATGACCTTTTTTCTTAGGTCTGGATCGTCGTAGATTTCGATCCATTCCTTCTTCTGTTGGAGCTTCTGTAGAATAAGCTCGTCGCCCTCCTGCTTTTCCTATCGGTTGGGCGCCTTCCTTTTTTTCCCCTGGGCCTCCGCCACTTCGATAATTTGTTCCACGGTGAACTTCCCCAAAACTAATGGGTTTTTGTCCTCCTTACAAATGTACCGGCAGATGGTCCCCCACCCCTTGTGGAACTTAACATCGATGGCCCTCCCGGTCCATTCTGGGTAGGCTTTCCTGATGCGGTTTACGGCAGTTTTTTTTGTTGCATCCTACGTCCATACCCCCATATGGAAGTGGATCCCCTTTTCGTCATCGTGGTTCTCCGTCGCTACCACAATAGACCTGCACTGGAAGAGCTGCTTCATTCGATGTACTATCAGCTCTTTTTCCACTTCTCTTTTCTGTACATGAATCATAGTAACCAATAAGTACTTCTTCAGGGTAATCATCATCTTCATTTACTGCCCGAAGCAATAAATAGGCAGATTCAATCTCTTAACTCGCTTTGAAAGTAGTATGACCTTTTCATAGGACTCGCATTAGCCAACAACTCGCTTTCAAGTCCATTCATTAGGGAAACTGCTATGCATTCCATTCCTACTCAACCTTTGAATAGGGAGGAAAATGCGATTCTATTTATTCAAAAGAAGATTATGCCAATAGAACAATATCCAACTTGATATGGTACCACCTACTCTGTGCAGCTCTCTCCCATCCATCCTACTTACTGGCTGCCGTTCAAGGAACTCTCTTAGGGTTCCAGATTAGTTGTTTGAGATGAGAGAGAAAAGGTCACCAGTGCTTAACCCGTTGTTGAAAAAGCTTACAGTCCTACTACTGCTGTTAGGAATTATCTTTCTAAAGAGCTAACTCAAAATCAATTCTTTAGACGAACTGTCTTTAGAGCTTCCTCAAAAGCGGGATTTCTAATGATATTTCTTAACGGAATTGGATTCTCAAGAGCTGTTAGGCGAATAGATGCAGAACCCTTTAACGTATCAGCTCGCTCGTTAGCCTATTTATTATCGGATATTCACAAGAGATGCAACCGGTAAAACTCCAAGTGAATAAGCCAACCACGACTAGTTATTTTCTTGGGGATTTAACTGCGAGGTATATCAATCATGAAAACTCGGCTCTGAGAAAGTGAAACAAAAAGGTAAAGCCTTAGAGGAGCTAAGGTCTCAACGAACCTGAACTTGTCTTTCTTTATCTCGCTCTTAGTCCGTCTAGCACCTCTCGCTCGGTATGAGCTACAGGCTCTGCAAGACCTTCCTATGCGCTAAGGTCCGTATAGGGTCTTGCAGCTAAGTATTCAATCAAGTCAAAGGCTTCTACCGCAATCGCAATCAATACCGGCTTACTCTGATTCTGAGACGAAATTCGGCGTTTTTGAACCACGAAACGCTCGGTTTCCATTTCGGTTGTAGGTGTAACCAACCCGCTATTAAGGGATGTAAGGAGTTTGGCCTTTTAGAAAGGATAAATAAAAACAGCAGAATACGCACTTAAAGCAATGTAGAAAGGAGAGCTTGCCAATAAGACCTCTCTTTCGGGGTCTATCTAAGCCCTTCCCCGTCTAGCCACTTCCTATCTACCGTAACTGATGGTGTTAAGGGGAAGTTGTCATAGCCTGAAATCACGGGCGGGCTTGAGCTAGCTTCCCCTTCCTTGACGCTCCCTTCAGGTACTCGTGAGCTTATGCCTTCGTTGCCCTCCTTCTCTTATATCCTCGCCTCGGGGATTAGATAATTCAAGTGCTGTTAAATCAATACCTTTAGCCCATCTATTACCCAAAAGAAGAAATCCAATCAAGATAATCGACCGGAATACATCCAAGGTAAGGGCTCACAGTCGAGTTGAAGCTCCTAGATAAATGGCTATCTCTTCGGGTGCTATTACTTCACAAGTTCATGGAATCGATTGATTTAAGTCCCGGCAGGGAAGCAATAGATTAAGTTTCCCGAGAATCCTTGCTCTACAGCGGTTTAAGGTCTTTACGAGCCTTGCCCGGATTGTGATTATCCAATAGAATTCGACTTTGAGTAAACCCCGTCTTTGCCTCTCACTCCATTAGTTTCCGATTAACCTTGGATCACCTAAACTCTATTTCATGGCCATTGAACTTCATCTCCCAGTCTTGTTGACTGCCCTAGGTTTCGGACCGGCAGTAGATCCACCCAGAATGCCAAAAATAGGATGATCTGTTGAGTCTCGATTCTTTACTGGAACTCATCAATTGAACTACCTGATGTTTCTGCATAATACGAAATTGGAAATCCCGGTTTTTCAAGTAGTAGCTGCCCCCTTTATTCCTGCCTTGGGCAAAAGTTTAAGCATAGCACGCACTTGTATCAATCAATAACTCACTCGCAATAAAGCAGAAGCGTCATCTTTTAGAAACCCTGGGTAAAATGGGTATCTACTTGAATCTCCAATGTCAGAAGATGAATTAGCGGAGCTAAACCCCAATTCCAAAACCTATTCTATCGCTAAAGTTGCTTAAGCGAATCCGCTGTTTATTTTTTTTGATGGGGAATCATCTGAAGATGTTTTCACCCGCTTCTTCAGGTCTTCTTTTGTTTTCAAGTTTAGTTGTTGATGTTACCGGAGACAAAACAATTGAACAATTTCTCACTTGTTGCGGCGAGTCAGAAGAGCGATATCCTATTTCAACCTCGGATTAAGGGACTGTTCTCTTGCTTTCCACAATCGCCCTTACTAGGGATAGAGAGTTGGCTAAGGCTTTCCCTTCATCCAAAACTGCTTTCCCAATCGGAGATGAAAAAGCTATCTCAAACAAACAAATGATAAGCAAAGGTTGAGCAGTCCATGCCAGGAAATTTCATAGGCGAAGAAGTCGACGCGAGCGGTAAGTATGCAGGTTCTGCAGCAAAGGTTCTGGCAGACGGATTTAGTCAATCGGTTCTGCGGGACTAAAGCCCTTATTTCTGAAACAACGCCTTATTCTTACTCAAGGCCGGGATACAAGTCTGACGCTCTTCCGGCTGCTTACTCGGATTGGGAGTCTGCTGTTCCCTACCCGCCCGACCTGAGACTTTCTTTCTTGCTGGCTAGCTAGCGGGCAGAGGTTGAGTTTACCGGTAATGTGGAAGTGGAAGGGATTGGTCCTTTCCTGGCTCTAGATAGGTTTGAGAAGAATCTTATTTCGACATCAGAAGTTGGATAGTCCGCCTACGGGAACAAATTCCTATCTTACCACAACATCTGCAAAACCCGATCTTTAATTCGAAAGCCTTTCCCTTTTTTCCTGGCTTACATTGGAAACAAAGACCGGCTCTTAATTTATGGTTTCCTCCTCGTCATTTCTTATGTATTTATTTCTTTGAGGGGCTCTACGAAGGGGCTTCCAACTCAACTACTTCGCCATTCCCGGATCCAGGAAAAAACTCAATCCCTACCTCGGGTTTTGTTAAGGGATCTTCTCTCAACCAACTCAACTACTTCCGAACTAAACCCTTGCTCTCGCGCTCAATTCCCAGAGTTAGTTCGTTGGAGTGAAAGCGATTCTTGGGTCCGATCCGGGTGAATTACCTTTCCCACCAGATACCATATCTTGATTGGATAAAGCGAATAAGCAAGTCAAGGAAAGAGAAAAGGAAGAGTAAAAAGATTAGAATGCTACAAAACCCCGAGGAATGATGAGATTCAATTCTCTATCTTTTACTAACTCTAAGTTAATCCCGGGATATGGGTAGTTCTAAGCTCAAGGTTCGGAATGGGATTTACAGTCCCGGTTGTTTGTTCTTCCTGGGTTCGACTCCCGGACTAGGTCATTGATTTAGCTCCATCCAAGGCTTAGCAACCTTCCAGACGCCCTTGCCTTCCCCGGAGTTGAAGCTCCAGTTGAACGGGTAAAAGTTCTATGGTGAAGAGTCCGGTCAAGACGACCTTATTAAAGAGAAGATTCGAGACATCAAAACCGATGCGATGGTAATCTCGTTCTTAGTTGGCCCAAAAGATGGGGGTTTCAATCCGACGGATCAACCGTAATTGGCAGGTAAAATGAGGCCTCGACGGAGATGATGGATGGGAACTCCTACTCTGACTATAGTTGCGAACCTTTCCTGTGATTTAATTTTAATGAGAATCGCATTCTCTGATTCGGATTTTTGAAAATTGAAAAACTAGCTAGATTCTAGAACAGCGGTTATTACGCTTACTTTAAGAGCGGCGACAACGGATAGTTCAAAGAGAAAGAAAGCAGCGGTTAGCCATTCAGTTAGCTTTCACAGATAAGTTAAGTTTCTACTGTCACACCGGTTTAGGATTCTTATATAAGAGTTCTTTCTTTTACATTTACAGTGGTTATGCCCTTCTATTCCTCAAAAAGTCCCACAGCATAATCCCTCTAAGAGATCATCAACTCCTATTGATTGCCTCCCAAAGAGGCATTCAGCATTGTCTAAAAGCGGATGAGATTTCTTTGCTCCTGCTATTGCGAATCTTTATGATTCCGTCATTTCCACGTCCAGTAGGGCCTATCGCTCCTATTCTACACAGCAGTCCATACGTTCCACTTTTAGCGACATTGATTTCCACGAACAAGGCTGTTTAAGTTTCTGTGATCGCTAAGATAAGTAGGAAGGAGCCCCTCTCGGTTTATTTGAATCAGACCTTCGGAAAAAGCCGTTAGAGCGGGCGAGCTCGAATCCGTTTTTCTTTAAATGAAAGGCATTCTAGTCCAGACACCACTTCCTTTAGGGAGTCCCCTATTATATTGAATCAATCTCTCGCTTTCAAAAGAAAAGCGCTATGCTTCAATATCTTATCTTCTGACTCGGCGAGCGAAAGAGCTGATCTTTAGATCTCTGTTTTGGCATTTATATAGCAGGAGAATAGAAAGAATTGAATGACAAAGCGATATTATCTTATTAGAAAAGCGGACTAGGAACAGAAGGTGAAAGGGAATCTATTTAGTTAGGAAGGAAAGCAAGTGACATCTGAAAGTCTGATTCGGATTCTGCTCTCGCCGTTCTCAAAGTTTCGAAGTAACCAGAGGTCTCTCGAGCCTCTTTCTTGTTGAATCGACTCTTCACAAACAACGTATCGTATTACTAAAATAAAAAGCACTCAAATACGTTGTATGTAAGGGCGAGAGGGTATCAAAGAGACAACCACTGTTTACTAGCAAGCATTGAAAGCCAATGCCAGAATGACTCTTTGCACTTATCGACGTAATAAAGGAACTAGCTTCCATCAATACTGAACGAGATGAGGATCTAATAAAATCGAACTAACTGTGATAAGCAAAGGGGTTCATTTTACCATCAAAGCTGAAAGAAGGAAAGAAAACAGATGAAAGTTCGCCCAATGGAAGCGAGTGACCCCAAGGTATGCCATCGCTCTTATCTCTTGACCTGAGACTCGGTTGGGGGAGTTCAGTGAGCGAGGAGAAGAGTCGGTAGCTGTTAAAAAGAATCAATTCAATCTACTCCAGAGCTAGGAGTTACACGTCTAGGTTGAGGAGAGTCCTTTTAGTTAATCTTAGCTGCTACCCTACAACTACCAGCTCTAAAGGCAGCTACTGACTCGATAGCTCAAGTTGAGTTGACTCTAATTCTTCTTGTTCCGCTGTGAATGGTATCGTTATCGTATGAAGTCGTTTTCCCGGCTTCCGTACCTTCTTCTTAGGATTCGTTCAAAAGAGCGAACTATTCTTTCGTTAAGAGTTCCGCGATTTTCATCTTTGGTGGCATCGTATAGTAAGATCCCCCGTCTCGCTTATGTCTTTCATCCCCTAATGGGTCTTGTGTTCTCCCTGCGGTTTCTGAAGTGGCCTGTGCGTAAGACACGGTTTATTCATGACAGGCTTTGATTCGGTCCAAGGTCCATCATTCTTTCGGGGTCTTTACTTCAGCGGTGGCGAAGTTATTGGGGTCGATCCTAAAAGAGTGTCCTCGATCTTGATACAGAGGTTTTTATTAGCGGAATTTACTTTTAATCGAAAAATACGGTGTTTTTAAAAAGTGAACGATTCCTATCGGCTCACCTCTAAAGACAATTCGCCTTACGGCTCACCCATAAATGCCCTTCGTACCCAAAGACGGGTTTTCTACTCAATGAATCAATTTCCTTTGCAACTGCAACAGGCAACTTAGTAGTTTTCATGGTGTATGTAGCAATAGAACTCGTTACAGATTGAACTAAAAGAGCTCTGCCAGCAAGAGAGAATTGATTGGCCTTAATTAGCAGCTAATCTTTTTATTTACTTACTTAAGTAGATGGGCATATGTATGTTTATTTACTCTCTTGCTATGAAGAGGCACACCGAAATGTAAGCCAAGATCAATAGAGTGACTCATATTTGTTGTCATAGCAATAGCATCAATAGTAGCAGATGTAAGATTTGCATAAGTAAAAAACTTAGACTTCTGGAGATTTACGCTTTCTATAGATAAAGCACAAAATCGGTTTAAAGACTGAATCATGCATTGACTTTGCTGAACTGAGGCTTCACCCATTAAAATGAAATCATCTGCAAAAAATAAATGAGAGAAAGTCGGCCCTCTTCTGGATACAGTAAGTGGCTTCCAAACTCCATTGTTCACTGAGCTGTCAATAATATCTGAGAGTTTTTGCAAGCATAGGACAAATAAATAAGGTCTCAACGAGCCTTGTCTAAGTCCTCGGGCAGGCTTAAAATAAGATGTCCGCTCTCCATTCCATAGCACATTCATCTCAGTGGAAGTCACACAGAACATAATTAAAGAAACCCGTGTAGAAGGGAGGCCTAAATACATAAGGACCCAACGTAAGAACTCCCAATCAACACAATCATAAGCCTTTTCAAGATCTATTTTCATGATCATTCCCCCATTCTTGCCTCGGTGAAACCATCCCCTGATTCGATTCTATTACTTGGGCTTTACCCTATTTGGTTGATAGGTATCTTTTGGTTTGGGATCCCCACTGGAATCAAAGTCTTTAGCATGTATTTTAATTAATATTTGTTGATTTTGTTGAATTGGATTTAATCCCAAAGGAGGTAGCTCAGCATAACGCTCAGTAGCGTTAGAAGAATACACCAAATGTGAATTGGATTCTCTAGTCTTGCATCAAGAGTGCAATCTAGCTGCCACATGGAATTGATTTCCAAGGTTCTATTATTACTGTCCCGGGCGGTGTACGAATGTCATGTTCAAAGCTGCTTTCTCTAGAAAGTCTCACTGACGAGCCAATCTCTTAATCTACGCTAATTGATTGAGTTGATTAACCTGAGCGGGATCATGTCTTAGTGAGAGAAGCCGTTATGCTTGATGAGGATTTATCCCCCTGGTTCTTTGATATCTATCATTGAGTCGGGATCATAGTTCTTTAAAGGCGCTAGCCAGGAAAGGAAAGACCTTGAAAGGACATATCTAGCCAAAACAAAGAGTGTAGGGAAGGCGGATTTGATAGAGTTTGACGAAGAAGAATGATTAGGAGTGGACTTTTCTGGGCCATCCCAAGGCTCCTAGTAGGATAATCAGTTACAGCACATCCAAAGCTTTTCTTTTAGGCAGTTCGGAACAATTCATAATCCATCCCCGGGGCATTGATCCTTTCCTGACAAAGCCATTGGGAATTTGAGGCATTCAATTGAGCGAACTCGTGATGCAAGTGGTAGTTCGGAGAAGAAGAATGGAAGAAAAGAGGAGTCTGATGCCAGGTCTGATGCCAGGTCTGATGCCAAGACAAAAGAGACAAAGAAAGAAGAGAATAGTCATAATGAAGGTAGGGATTAATAAGAGGAGAAAAGGCGTCTGAATGGACTACGGAAGTCCTGATAAAATAAACGAGAGTCAGAAAAAGAAAAGAAAAGAAGTGTAATTGCCCGTAGGAGAAGAGCCGAAGGCTCATAGGAAGTAAAATAGTCCAAACTCTACTGTCTCGGTCTCGGTTCCATAAATACGCTCATTTCATTAAGAACTGAAGTTAAGTTGGACAAAGAAAGGGAAAGGTAGAATTCTAAGGGGGAAGAACATGGCCTCACCCGCACTCAGCCATACTATAGGTTGATGGCTTGATTCTCACTTGTTAGATAGAGATGCTGGATAGATTGATAGGTTGTCGCTTTAGGGATAGATAGAGCAATTGTCCCTTGAAAGATAAGAGTGTGGAATAAAGGTTGTGGCTAACTAGACCTATGTGCTTGAGAACACGGGTTTTACACTAGGAAGTTAGCCCTATTAGAGCGCTTTTTCTTGGTCGGGCTACAGTAATGGCGAACCTTTACTTGCTTCCGAGTGTAAGACGCACGGGGCAAAGGCTTGTGCGCGAGAGGAACTACCATCAATGGCATCAACCGAAACCCCTGATCTCGGGACATCGACTAGAGAATCAAAGAAGATAATAAAGGGATTTAACCCCATCATTAACCAACCAGAGCGGAGGTCTTGCAGAGCCATCCTAGCCATGTGGTCCAGTCAGGCTTGTACTACCTAATCTAGTATCTATTCCATACTTCAATCCTTAACTTAGGGCTAGTTCCTTCCCCGAGTTAAGGTCCTAATTTCAGTAAATGAGAAAGTGGGGACAGACCTCTAACAACTACCCCCTGGCAGGGAATTCAATACCATCCGTGGACTATCTTGAGAGAAGAAGATATCCCATATCTAGAGACAAGGAAGAAGAAAGTGGGGATTGGAGTTGATGCCGCTTTTCTTTGCTAGTCCTAAGCGTGCCTGTGGCCTAATTGGTATATTCCAGATCTATAAGGATCTCTTAGTTGGAAGTTCGAGGGTTATGGATCTCTTCAAGTTGGAATGCTCAACCCCAGGTCTCTCGGGGATCCCCAAAAAGAAAGTCTCACTTCTACAAGAATACAATTTAGAGAATGATGAATATCATTCATAGGAAGATTCTCTTTTTTATCATTGAGATTTTGTGATCGGTTTTCCCGACTCAAAGGAGGAAAGGAAGAATGATGGTTAGAGTAGAGAGGGTGGTATACCGCACAATCAACAAGAGAAATAGAGAAAGACCTCAAGCAGATCGAGCCTTCACCGCCTTGCGTAAAGACACTTCGCTGCTACGCGTAATTGAAAACTGGTGCATACGCTACTTGTTGAAAGCACCTTTTTGTATAAAACAATCCCCCTCGCCCACTCGCAGAATGAACATCGAAGGTCACCAATGGAGTAGGACAGCCTGGTCGGGATGCCAGCCAGCAACAAGGTAGGGAGGTCGGGCAATCACCCTTCTACTAGTGAGGCCTTGTCTTGTCATGTGAATAGAACCGAGCAGCTACTTCTCCATATTTAAACTTAGCCTCTGATTCCGTTTTTCTAGTTTATCGTACCGGGGAAGCGCTTTCGCCTAGTATTTTGCCTATGAATTGAGGAGATTAGGTCTTGCAGAGCCTTACCTTTTTGTGCTTTGCATGGAGAGATTGGGTCAAATGATTAGCCAGAGTGTGGACTCGAAGAAGTGGAAGCCTATCAAAGTTGGAAAGGATTGCCCGGGGTTATCCCATTTGTTCTTTGCCGATGACTTATTTCTATTCGGTCAAGCAACGGAAAGTCAGGCTTGTACGATAAAGGAGATTCTAGATGGCTTTTGTGCAGTGTCTGGAGCTAAAGTCAGTTTAGACAAATCAAAGCTGTTTATTTCCCCAAAGGCTAACAAAGACAATATGAGGAAAGTAGCTGCTATCATGGACATGGCACTTACCTCCGACTTGGGCAAGTATTTAGGGGTTCCTTTGATCCATGGTAAAGTCTCCAAAGCTACTTATATAGAAGTAGTTGAGAAAGTAAAAAGGTGAGTGGGTGGAAGTCGAAAACGCTAAGTTTGGCCGGCCGGGCGACACTAATTAAATCAGTCACTTCGGCTGTTCCTAAATCAGTCACTTCGGCTGTTCCTACGTATCACATGGCTACTGCCTTGCTACCGAATGGAGTGGTAAATGAGCTAGACAAGATTAATAGTCGATTCATTAGGGTCGTCACCTTCTACCCAACTAGTGGAAGTATCCACCGTTTTCTTTGTCTGTTAAGCCCCACAGCTATGGAACTTCCTAAAGAAAACTGCAATCGTAGTTTATCAACCACTCACAAGACCACCAAGATCTTCGACTTAGCCCCCAAAAGGTAATCCACCCGGCCCTTCCTCAACCTATATAAGGGAAGCGGAAGATAACGAAAGGGAGACAAAGTCCTAATTAAATCATAACACACGTCTACATCATAACACAAGCTAGCCATTCCATCTATCATATCAGTCGAGTCGATCCGATTCGTTCTTATCTATAGATAACGCAAGAGAGAACTTATGACTTCGCGGATGGAGAGGGATTCGAACCCCCGGTATTCCTATCAATACTTCGGTTTTCAAGACCGACTCTTTCAACCGCTCAGACATCCATCCCCTTCGCGCTTCGCCCGCCCTATCTATCCGCGCGCTGGCAGGTAGGGGCTTATCTATGTGATTCGCTACGCTTGCTTTCGCCTATCGGCGGACTCTATTGCCTGCCGGTTAGCGAAACTTTTCCGGTAGTACGAATTTCTACGCTTCGCTTGTTTCTATATGATAATATGCACCTTGGTTTCTGCGCTCCCTGCGGGTAATAGCAAGAGAGTGAAGAACGAATGATCTTCCAAACAAAAAGAGTGATTGAGTCCGACTAAAGCGAGTGAGTGAAAGGCGTGGCAAGAGAGCGAGTTCGACTCGCGAACGATCAGAAAGTGAAGGACCAATCCTTCCTTTTACGCCAGTACTGTTGCGAGACTGGTACTTGGCGGCTCACAAGCAACATATAGACTAAGGTTGCCCATCACTCACTCGCTCCTTTTTGAAGGCTCTTTCTATTCTCTTTCTAGTACGGTTCCTTTATAGGAACACTGAACGCCCAGTTTCGCAGAGCAGCTCCCTCCCCAGCCCACAGCATAGTGTGGAATCTGGATCGTTTCATCGAGCACCATTCCTTTTAGATAGAAAGGTGTTCTGACTCTATTGGAACAAGTCATAACCTACGCCTTCTACTAGTATACTACCTACTATGGGGAGACTAAGCTCTATTTTAGAGATTGGACTCTCTTACTGTGATTAGCCCCAGAAGCTGTTCCCAAGCCACTCTTATACTACTCCTTACCCTTGTCACTTAAAGGGCGAAGTCGCTCAAGCGAGTCTAAAGGCAAAAGAGTGATCTTTGAACGCTACTACGCATCCTTACTAATAGTATAGCGTAAGGAAGGTATGGGTATAGCAGGACTTGAACCTGCGACCATTAGGTTAAAAGCCCAATGCTCTACCAACTGAGCTATACACCCCAAAAACTATGTAGTAGTAAATACGGAGAAAGGTAGGAGCAGTTATCTATGTAATTACGGTCTTTGTTGACCGTTGTTCCGGTCAAGCACTCTCTTTTCTTTGTCCAATTCCGTCTTACCAAACAAGACTGACTTCTGACCAACCCGCGAAGGGTTGTGAGGTTGTTGGACCAGGTACGAAGAATGAATCTATATCTGTGTACGGAAGTTGCTGGCCGGCGGCCGCTCAACTGTTCGAGCGCAATGCAGACAAACGGGTGGCTCGATCTTTCCGCTCGCAGGTTCCGATTCGACAAGGGTAGAATGCCCGGTCGAAGGTCCAATACAGTAGGTAGCAGGTGTCTTCGTTTTGGCTCCCGAACGAGAACGAAAAAGAAATAGGCGATGCGCCATCCTTGCTGCTACGTACGTTGACCTTGACTTAACGGATTCATCCAATTGAACTCACACTCAAAGGGGGACCACAAGCTCGGGGCTCGACGAAACAGAAAGTATCAGCATTCAGAAACTTCTTGGGGTTAGCAGTGAAAGAAAGAGCCCGGCATTCATTTCTTCATTCATATTCATAGCTGAGTCTACTAAAAGAGAGACCAGCCTCATCGTGTTGATTAGAGGACATCTCCGATCGTTCACCTCTAATGTGACACGTTCCCTCCCAGTTATTTATATGATCAACGGGATCAGTCAGCTAGAGAGCGGGGCTATTCTTCTTCCGGGGAGGCAAAGTCGTCCCCTCTACTGATCGAACCCTCAGTTCGAAGGTCTTCGTCAACATGTTACGAGGCTCCAGTCTTCGGCGGGTCACCATTACTTGACTTAGAAAGGCGAACATCTGGGCAAGGTCTTGAAGAGCCTAAGCTTGGGCTTCCTTGAATGCGCTAGTTGGAGAGTTCATGGACTGTTCGAAGAAAATCAATTCTTCTCTTACGAAATTTGAAAGAAAAAAAAGAAAAAAGGGTAAGATCAGGACAGGTGCTGAGCCTTTAGGCCTGGTAAACATGTAGAAAAGACAGTTGAGAAGGCCTTTAGGGGCGCTGTTTTCATCCAAGACTGTAATCAAGAAGAGCGGATCTTGTAACTTCTGAATTGCACCTTTCCTAAACGAAACGTCTGCAACCACAACCCTATCTTCATAGGGAATGAGTCGAGTATGGCACTTAAAAAACAACAATTGCTCTGAGTATCTATCCTCTTCCTCTTCTGCTGTTCCAAAGTGAAACATCAAACAGCAAGCAACAAAGAAGTCTAAATATCTCAAAAAAATGGAAGGTGATCTGGGAGCGATCCTGGTCAGGGAAGGCTAAGACGGCGCCTCGCATATGGGTAGCAAGAGGGCGCTTATGCTCCGACGGTGGGAGAAAGCAGCCACTCGAGGAAATCGATAACTATAATGGAACATGAAAAAGAAAAGTCCAAGTTCATAAGAAAGGGAGCAATTTAAAGTAGTACCAAACTTTTCAAAATTATCTTCCAAATCTCACTTCTCATCGATATAGACCTACGTACTTTCTTCTCGGCTGGAATTAGAAATGGGCAGTCTACTCTCTGAGGATCTTTTCTATAGGGGCGAAAGAGATTCATATGATTTTTTCTCTGTACTCTCGCTCCTTGCTTTTGGAGCGGCATACCGAAAGGATACCAATGAAGTCGACCATTAATGACTAATTCGAAGACCAGGAGCGGTCTGATCTATACTATACGAAATTTGTTACATATCTCGTTGGGGAGTCGAATCCAAGTCAATTCTTCCGCGACCCCTTCACGAATAAAGAGAAAACTTTTCTCTTATCTACGATAATTTTTGCTTCGCTGCTTTTCTTCTTTTTCCATGAGCAAAGTCGGCTAGCCTATCGTTTATCAGGACTTTACGACGGACGAATCGTCGATTGGTTCGGGGCGATTCGTTTGGTTGGGGAGCTCCCACGGCGGCTAAGACCAAATAAGAAATCGGGAGTAGGCGGAGATGCAAGGCCTTATACACGATGCAGAGATCCCATACCTTTAAGGAACTCATAGGCTTCAGTGTCTCCAACGGGCCAGGTCCCTTGCTTGGTGGCTCTGGATCAGGTAAGATAGGAGCATGAGCACCCAAAACCATATCAGACAAGCCTTGGCTTAGTCATAACGAGATCAATCACTCAGTCTTCGCTACATAAGATGCCTCTAAGCTCGAGCTTGAAACTCAATCAGAAGCGACAGGTCTAAAAGAGCCTTATCTATTTATTTTGGTTATGGAGCGCCTCTCTCATATGATATTGGACAGGGTGGACCAGAAATCTTGGGTTCCTGTTAAGGCTTCTCGCCGGGGTCCTTCTATTTCGCACCTTTTTTTTGCGGATGACTTGATGCTTTTTGCTAAAGCCTCATCAGAACAGTTGGAGATTATTCGCGATTGTCTTTCAGAGTTTTCTGCTGCCTTTTTTCCAGTGGAGCAAAGGAAGCGGGAGACGAACTCCTCTATCTACCCTATAAATGAGTTAGATCTATTGAATGAGATCCTGGAGACAGGGCTGGAAGGTATGAGTCGATCAGATGCAGGGAAGCCCAGGCAATCCGTTCCTATCAATCATTCGTCAGGAAGCAGTGAAAGAATCGTCTTTTGAAATCTCATTGTTGAAGGCTGAAAAAGGATAGGAGAATCTTTTATAGACATATCTTTAATAAAGAATTGTGTAATTAATTGGACCAACAGCCCTCTGTCCGGCAGGCAATCTCCGTGAAACTCTAGTTTCTGCAGTCCCTGCTATGCCAGCAATAGGGAATCCTTAGAAAACCGGAATGCAAGTTGCGTGATAGTTTGATTCCCCAAAAATGAGAAGTCTCCAAGCTTGACCCCTCCCACACAGGGTCGACTGGCTGGGAAAAGAACCCGAAAGCAATAATTGCAGTTTCGACACAGCCTATTTCGAGACAGGGATGAAGAGATGAAATATTTTACTTGTCCCCAACTTCGTTAACTCCGTTGCCTTCCTTTCTCGGATGAGCGAGATTGTCTCTGTTGATTCAAGGTTTGTTGCAAGGGTACGTAATTGCCAACTGAATAAATGGCTCATCATGATTGGATATCATTGTTTACTTGACAGGTTGACCCTCTCACTTTGTTCGGTCCTTACAGACCCTCTCTCGGCGCGGGGGGGTGATGATTCTCTTTCCCTATAGAAAATACAAGAAATCTTTCGTTTGAAGCTTACCGTCACGTCAAGTGGAGTCTATGCTTGGTCATTTCTTCTGATGGTGGCGGGGTCTCTGTGCCTGCAAAGGACCTCCCATAGGTCTTGCTCTTGAAGATATGACTCCATGCATGTCTGCCACGTGCTAACATTTTCATTGTTCAACTTCTTCCCACTGACCGCTACTAATAAGATAAGACGAACCACTACCAGGAGATCCTGCTTGCCTTGAAGGCGATGTCGACTCTCGTCGTGATGACGAGGTGACTCAGACCTGTTGTAGTGGTTATAGGACTCGTATATGACATGAATCGGTGTGATATACGGGTCTCAACTCCAGTAGTGTGATCGTTGTGGTTAAGGTTAAGCTAAGCCCGGTCTAAGCCTGGTTAAGGCGCAAGATAGCGATTCGCCCAAAGCCATTCCTTATCTCTCTATATGGAGCCAAAACAAAAGAGGAGGTGACAGGCTTTCATGCTGGGCTATGTGAATTCTCTATGCTCAAAATGATAAAGCAGAACGAGATGGCTTCATCCGCGACGAACTGCTTTTCATGCAAACTAATCAGATTGTGTCAGTGGAAGGCTTGGTTAACCCCTCCTGTAGCTACAGCGAAGAGCATCTATCTATTCATGGCATCAGACTCCTATGATCAACGATAGGGCTATTGTAGTGCATTGTTTCTTTCCGCTTTTATCCAGGTCTGACGATGAATCACCTAGGGACCCCCTTATCGGCTGTCAAAACTTAGGAAATTACCTCTTCTAATTAGTCCGATATCTTGAAATAAAGAGAAATCCTATTCAAAAGAAAAGAAAAGGTTATGATGACAGTTAAACGACATCTCCTACGCATCCATTAGCTGGCTTAGGAGGACGGGGGACAAGCATAATTATACCGACTAAAGAGTACCCATAAAATTCAGCCGGGATTCGTTTACTGTACTATCAGTAGTGAAGAGAGATAGACTCGCCTGAGAGGAGCCGAGGCCCGAACAAGATTGGGAGCCACGGGGGAATGTTCCGTCTCATAAGCGTAAGGCTATGACAAGACCTGCTGCCCGTGCTCTTCAAAACCACGCTAGCTGTTCAGCTGATAGTCTAGAAGCTAAAGAGAGGGTCAAACCCGGGACGGGATACTGACTAGCTCGTCATGCTCAACAAAGTCAAAAACAGTCTACAATCCGATTGATTTAGGGCACCGCCTTGGCCAAGGTGGTTGGATGAATACCATAAAGAAAGACTCACGATTAAATAGACCCGTCACACCTTAAACAATCCGTAGAATTGATTCTTTTCAGCGCATGAAGCCCTATATACGAATATACCTTATGGTGGAAGCCCCATTAGCGGATTGAATTACATCTCGCCCAGCCCAGAAAAGGGAGGTGCGCGGGAATCAAAGCTCTCGCACTAGAGCTCAAAGAATCCATCGTTGCCCATACCCCTCCCTTGTACCCTTTAACTGAGGACTAGAAAATGGTCCGTAGGGTCTGAAAGAGCTTCTTTTAGTAAAGTAAGGTCCCGAAGGGTCTGTTAGACACCATCATATGTGAATACGGTGCGTACTGCATTCAATCAAAGAAAGATAAAGAATACTCATAATGAACTCTTAAGAAATTCCTATGAAAATGAATTCAATGCGGAGCGCTTCAAGGGCTATGTGTCGGGCTGGCTAGAGTCAATATAGGCTCGGTTATCAGTAGGCCTGACCCACGAAGGAATTGTTCTTTTATTGTTCCGCAAGGATCAGCAGCGGTGGATACATGATTTAAGGCTTAAGTAAGTGGGGTACCTAAGACAGATGTGCCTTAATCTTCACAATGAAATTCGTTGCATACAACGAGGATGGCCTCTGCCTTTCCAGGCTCTAGGCGATGAAGCTGTACTTTCCAAGTTTGAATGAAATGGCTTGTAAATCGGCTTGATCCATTGTAGCGATATATGACTACCGGAAATCCCTGCCTTGATCGTTTTCGGAAAGCTCCAGACTCCGCGGCTGTATATGCTTTAGCAGATCAGATAAAGACTCTTTGACGGGCTACTCTCCAAGCAGCACGACCTCGCTACCTCCCGAAGCTGCCCAGTGACAGAATGCAGTCGGAGCTAGATAAAAGGATGGACCACCAAAAGTACGGATGCTTTCTTTATCACCAAGTAGAAATGAATACTATATTATATGGTAGCGGCTATCCTTACTCCTACTGAGCTTGGATCTCCCTGGTTGAGTGGATGGAAAGCTAAGGGGCTTAGATGAAATAGACTGTTTTAGAAAGGCCTCAACCTTATTTTGGGTAGCAGGAATAGTATTAGAAGAGCTAGCACCTGGTGGGCCTATTGGCCCCCAATACCCGAAACCTTGGCGGGGCAGAAGCTGGCTCTAGAGAAAGGCCTAGCAGCAGAGACAGAAGCAATAAGACAGCAGACCAAAAAGAGGTTTAATAAATAGCTTGAGATGATATTCGTATATCCGTTATTGAATAATGGGCCGATTATATATCACAATTTCATTCTAGCCGATGTTGAGACTTCTCTCTCGGGCAAGATAGTGTAGCCGGTGTAGAACAGAAAGCCCTTCGTTCACTAGTTGCTGATTCTTTAACGATCGATGGTTCTATATCTCAGTTTGCATCTCATCACAATCTCTACCCTCACTCTTAACCCCCGAGTTCCTGAGTGCGAGTATCCAGTTACTGGGCTACTAGTTCTCGGGTAATCAATATATACTCCCTTCTGGCCTATTACCATAAGAGAAATCCTAAATCGAGCAGCGTTGCGTCTAACAAGCTGACACTAGACGGTCAAGAAATCTCCTCACTGATCGATCTACCTACTTCTTCGGAATGAAATGCAGATTCAGAGATGAGGAGAGACACCGGACTAGAGTCAAGAGATGCAGAGTTCGATAAGGCTTTCCCTGTAGAGTAGTCCGTCCTATTGCAATCTAGACCTGAGAGCGACTAATTAACGAGAGAAAAGGGTAGCTGTTGTATAGAGTTTCGACCGAAAGAAAGGAATGAAATCCTTCTCGATAAATTGCGTAAGAGATAGTTAATTCATCTTCGTTCATAGGAGCTTCTTCACGTCTCAGTTCCAATGATCCGAAAACCCTTTCGCCCACAGTGTTTTCACCTAGCGTAGGCTGCGGTCTCGTGAAAGCCGGTCACCGTTGGGGGCAGAGTAAGATCAATAGGACTGAAACGGATGGTGCGTAGCTGCTACTTTGCTCAGTCATGGGCTTCCTAATCGCAGGGTCATGTCTTAATTGATACCTATGGCTTTTCTCAATAGGAAATCCCGAGCTGGTTCAGTTCAAGAAAGTTGAGGCTCGTTAAGACCTTGAACAACTAGAATAGAAAGCCAGTTAAGGGATTGAGTCGGACTCTTTTGAGGTTCAATCTTTGGTTGGAGATGGGCTTTCACATTTAAGCTTTGGCTCGTCATAAGTAAGGGTACTCAACAATGGCTTAAGCTTGTTGTAGTGGAGTTCTACTTCTTGAGTGGATGTATTGATTCGTCTTCCGTAAGTTTCTTTGATTCTTCGCCTATCTATCGGTTCAAAAGAATTCGGACTGTGAGCTGCTAACGTGCAGTTCGACTTACTAATACATCTCCTTACCCTTCTCCTTGTTTCTTTGAAGCTGCTAGAAAAAGGCGAGACTGAAGACAAGTTAGTTTCTTGAGAAAGGGTCACCAGTGCCCCGGGGTTTCAACTCGATCGTGTGCTATTCCGTCTGGAATGCTAGCCCAAAAAGAAAATAAATTCTATGGCGTGACAAAAACCTCTTTAAATTCTCTCGAGGTATCAGACTCTGTTGAGTATCGATTCTTTACTTTCCTGGGATTGACTCAGCTACGACAAGATCCCTTGCCTTGGCATTAAAATAAGAGTACGAGCTAAGCAGGACAATGCCGAAGGAAGTATGGCAGCAACGAAGGAAGAACAAAGGGAAAGGGGATTCACGGATGGAGGTGAAAGAGCTGACCCCTTCCTAGTTCTCTTGGGAATGAGGTATTGGCCCTACGGAAAACCCCTTATTATACGCGCGTTCTCCATACCCATGAATCACTCCCTCCTTCGGAGGTCTTTCATTCGCTTCGCTTTTACAGTGCGCCTATGGACTCTTCCATCGTTTATCGGTTGGACGAATATGAATATGAATCCCAAGTTGTTTCAATCACCTGCTAGGGTCTTTGCTTTTCTTCAACCTTGGGAAACTCTATCTATTCTTTTGCCCTAAAGCCAGTAAATGAGCTTGCTATTCACTCAATATAAGATAGGAATTGAAACGAATAATCAACTATAAAAGCAGAGAATAGAAGAGAGGAAGCTGCAATTGTTGACACGCGGGTAGAAAGAGCTTCAGATAAGATTCGCCACAAAAACAAATAAACAGGCGATTCTTGTAGGGGACTTTGCCCTTAGAATTATTCCTTTTGGGGCTAGCATGACAAAGAAGTCAACTGGAAAGTAAAAGGCTAGTTTCCCAGATGAATAATTGTGAGATAAAGCAGCTTTAGAGGAAGGTTTGGGAATGAGAACCAGTATGATGGAAGAGCTTAGGGATTATTCCGAACTCCTTTCTTTTGAGACCTTATACTAATCAAAGCAGAGGTAGTCGAGTTGGATAAGACTCCTCCGGTACCTCAGATTAAAGGTCTGGTTAGTGCCCAGGATCCGCAACGTTCACAGTTCGGGGCCGATGAAATGAAAGGTGAGCTCTTCCCGCCCACTGATCAAGCAGCTCCTGTCTTTCTTGGAAGAGATGCTAGAACCTTCCTATCTAGAGAGGGGGGAATTGGTACTGCTGCTATGCCCGCAGCTAATCCTTCGAGCCTATTTTCTAAACCTGAAGAGAAGGGAAATCCTTATGGAACTCGATAGATAGCTCGCTCTAGAAGGGATCCGTCTGCCATCACCTATCAACTTGACGAGTCACCTGAAACAGCGGCGAAAGGAGATTCAAGTTTATCGGCTAGGATTGCAAACGAGAGTAAATGCATTGCTCGTCGCGCGGGTGCTTCTTCGGGTTTCGAGCGAGTGAGTTATTTTGTCTTTCTAGAAGAGATTGCTGAAGAGATTGTGGTACCGAAAGCTACTTAAAGGGATGCAGATGATGACTTGGGAGAAGAGCTCACCTTTCTAGTTAAGTAGATCCTCACAAAGAAAGAGCAGGTCTAAAGGCCCCTACGCTACTACTTCTCAGCTCGTTAATCGGTTCAGAGGTTGGTCTCAGAGGTTGGTCCTGGTAGCACCCCTATTTCATCTAGCTTGATGGAAGAGGGATGCGCTCAATCGGTTTACCCAGTGTCGGATAGACGCCCAGATTCTTCAGCTACTATTGCCCTTAGAGCGGATTTGACTCTTTCGGTTGGTCTTTCCGAAGTATCATATTGCGGACCGACCCGCTAGGCTTTGCTGCTGGTATAAAGCAGCTGTGATCTTCCTATTTCTTTCTTGAGTGAGTAGGGAATGGAGTATTGGAATAAAGGGATTCATCTTCTGGGAATGAGGTATATTCTTTTAGCCCACTCCCTGTTTAGATAGATAGACTCAAAGCACTTCATTACGGGGCTAGAACCAAATCATCGAAAAGCTGTATCGATGTATTTCCCTCTACGAGATCATGGATAATGTCATAAAGTGAGTCTGCTATAGCTGGAAAAGTACTCCACGAATCCCTGGCTATTCAACCGGGAAAGATAAGTTCATCCGCTATCCAGTATCCAGATTCAGCGAAAAGGAATGAAATCGAAATAGTATAGTAGAAGCAATCTCTCCCATTGACTTGGCTGAATCACTCACTCGCTCTGAGAAAGCTGCTAATGCAGATGATGAGGTTGACCTGAGAACTCCAGGCGAAGCTGCATGCCCCGCTGTCACATACGCGCGTGTGCTATATCCCAAAAGACAGTAAGTTAGGGCAGGGCTGGCAAATATATGAATGTCAATGATGACTTTAAAGATGCCAGATCGACTGAAGACAAAGGTTATTCAAGTGCCGAAGCTAGTGAAATAGAGGTATTTCCACCGCAGCACGATTATTGTAGTCAGCTGGGGCATCCCGTACTCCCGAAAGCTCCCGTATCACATTCATTCCCGAACCCCAAGAAAACAAGACCTCCGAGCTAGCCTGTAGGATAAGGTTACTCAGCGTCTGATGGTGTTGGGTGTTCATTGGAATCTTGATCAATAGGGGCTGTCTCTTCACCCGTCGAAAGACACAAATAAGCAGCGGATTCTATACCAGTCACAGCGGACAGGTTATTTGCTTTTTCCAAGGGCGGTCCAATCACTTCCTAAGACTGGACTTATTGGGAGTAGGGGAGCTCACTTACTTCAGCTTTCACATCTCGATCCCTCTTTCTCTTCTTTGCGATTTATGGCCAGTGGAGGGTAAGGCTCTGACAAGACCTTGGTTGGGTTACTATCTCTCGTTAATGATAGTGGTGCTTTTATTGATTGAGCAGCACTTGAGTTCTAGGATTTCCTTTACTTTCATGAAGCAACTCACTTGTCTTCCCTATTGTTTAGAGGATTTCTCTGTTCTCATGTCAGAGTGAGGGTTGTAAGGCGAATAAGAGAATCAAAGAGGAGAATACGAGTAAGAAACTTCAACAGAGAAAGAAACCTACTCACCATCCCGTAGTGAACAGAGATCGATTGAAGAAAGACCGTAAAAATAGGCAGCGAGGACATTTATTAAAGGTCTCAACGAGCCTAACCTTCTTTCCTTCGTCTTTTCCAGTGGTTATGCATAATCGATGCTTTATCTTTCCTTGACTGGTTGATACCTTCTCATTCTCAAGCGGACATTCCTTATCTTTCTATCAGCCCAAGGAGAAAAAGACAAGTTAGTTCCTTTTTCCAAGGGCAGGTTAGTTTGTTGAGCCAAGTTCATAGATTCGATTCCACTATTTCCAAGTTAAGCAAATACCACCCGGCAAAACCAAGAGGATCCGCAGAGTTAAACCGATTGATTGGGGAAAGCGCAATAGTGTCAATACGAGATTCGTACCGGGCACTCGATCATGGCTTTTCCAAGTTGTTCTGTTGGGAGTGGTACTCAACTCACTTGTCTGCTGAAACCTTGAGTTTAACAGTTGTTCGAGCTGTTGAGTAAGAACCGAAGGTGCTGACATTGTTGAATCTTTCCGCTTTGGCTCAACCAACTAATTAGTTTTGTTTTGTTAAGTACTGTTCTCTTTCCCTTCTACCTTTCCTCAAGTCCATCTCCATCTCACCCTTTAGAATAGGGAGTTAGGTTGCACATTCATGCCCAGAATAAACTGCTGGTGATGCTTGTGTTCTTGCGGACGAGTTCTCACTCTCTCGGGCATTAAGGATTCACTCCTCCTCAGCATCAACACCAACAACAGCCACTAGCTATCGAGGAGGGCAAGCAGAGGTAGTCGAGTGGGATACGGATTCTCCGGTCCTTCAACTCAGAAAAACCTTTTCTGGGGGAAACTTTAAGTCGCTTCCATTCCACGAAAGGCTATAAGCCATAATGTTTTGCTGAACCAGAAAAAAGATATTCGATAGAGTTGATTATTCATTGAAATGTTTCGATGTAACAGAGGAGTTACATCGTACGCCGCTTCGAATAGTTATATAACTCTTGAATGAATGTGAAGCACTCCCAAAACCTATCTTTTCATTAAGATATGGTGGACCAAAAAAGATGGTTCCCTTGACATAGCGAAGGATGCGAATCCACAGCGAGCCTTATTTTCTGAGACTTTTGGACATTCCTATTTCCCATCGATAGCGGCGTAGAAAAAGAAGATAAAGAAGATTCGGGCTCGTGCCGAAAGGTGCTGCATGGCTGTCGTCAGATAAAGACCTACTAGTAGCTGCTCGCTCTTCCACGAGTAAGTCTTGTAAGATCTATACTCATAATTCACTCTTAAAGAGAAAGGCAAGCAGTTCGTTCCTTCCTTTAGCTCGTACTTACGCTAAGCACGTGGAGTCAATGGCTATCGAAAACTCATGTTTGCGGCAACACTCACTGGCAAAGTTGCTGAAGCAACCTTACTTCTTTCTTCTAGATTCACTTCAAAAAAGACATGAGAGAGAATAATCAGCATTCAAACGGATACTAGAAAAGGTTGTTTCATCAGGGTTTTCAGAAGAATAGATTGTTGAGTTCTTTCTATTCGAATGTCGTTAAAGCGCCTATCATTCATTCCTTTATCCCATCATTCAGAGTCAGTCTCACCATGGTTGTGGATGGGTAGATGGACTTGTCCCGTGAAGGAAGATAGTGAGCAAACGGACATAACGGAAGGTATGCATAGCAGGGAGTTTTCAAGTCCTGTGCTGTTGAAAGTGAAAGCTTTGACCTACTCCCGTTCTGGAATACGTTATGAACCCACCTCTTTTGAATGAGATTTTGACTTGGCTACCTTTCATCCGTTCCATTGTAGGAAAGGGAAATGTCGCTGCCTCATCGGGATAGCCCTCCCTTAGTCACACATCATACTCTTTATCACCAGCTTTGGCATCTTTCTTACTGGGGAATATACTGGACGGGAATCTTTTGTGTGATAGCCCTTTCAGACCTGGTTATCTATCTGGTAGACGCTTAAGTACTTTCAGGAGCCCTGATTCCTCAAGTTGTCCCAATCACTTTATACTATAGGTAAGGCGTCCATTTGCTAGTAGGCAGGCGTCACTTCATTTGTTGGTGTAGTGATGAAGAGGTTTAGGTTTCTTTCCTCTGGGGATGAAAGAGATGACTTTCTATCCCGGGCTAGAACGAAAAGCTTACGGTCTCATTCATTCATGTTCTACGGATGATCTTAAGAGTTGATATTCGTATCGATTCATTTCATCTATTGAATTTCTATCATATCCCTAGCCCGCTAATCCATGGAATAGGATAGAGAGAAAGAAAAAGCTTTTAAGTTGCAAGTCGAGTCAAAAATAGGAATAAGGGATGGGAGCACAAGTACTTGCATAAATCATTCACTAAGCTGGAACCCTGAGATAGTTCAAGGAACGGGGTGCTATTACCATGGTACCGCTCACTCGCATTCAGTTCGAAAGCAAACTCAAAAGCGAAGAGAGATCCAACCCCTAGTGAAAACTACACCGTTGGTATCGCTTTCAGCTTCCTATTAGCCTTTCGTGGAAGGTAGACAGGACTAAGGACTACTCTAACTCTTTTCGTCCGATTGAACCACCTGAAAACATCACTTGGCTATGTTGACTCTCTGACTGGTTCTTTCTTTCGATGGAGTCAGATGCGGAAGTTGGGTAGTAAGCTTTGAAATGAGTACGAAGCGTCAATCGCTAAACCCAGAGGAATATGAACCGGATAGATATCCATCTCCGCGGACAAACCTAACTCTAGGGGAGTCCCGCCTTTACACTTTTAGCTGGAAACATACGGTACCCCATTAACTCTCGATTCTTTACTTCCCCGGGTTGCCTTATCTCCTCTAGAAACTTGCTTGAACTGAAGTAGGAGAAGCTACCTATCCTTTTACCGACCTTGAGGAAGCTCAATCCTTTAGAAAGACTTTGGGGTTTAAATACTTGTACAATACTTCTTCATTAGCGGACCCAGGGGAATCACCTAAAGAGTTAAAGTGGGAATTGGATTATTGAATGCCTGCTTCTGTTCTGGTTCTTATATTCGGCTTGTTGAGTCAATAGCTGACTCTTTCATCGGACAAGTTGATAGGATTCGAGTTTGTTTGGCATCCGTTACTGTAAGATGGAATGCCTTCGGAAGCTTATCTATCTTATCTTTTCCGGTTGAAAGGGAAGGGCATAGGGAGATCCTTAACTAAACCTTCGTCATAAACTCAAGGTCGGACTAAAGAAAGGATTCATCTTCCGGATATTCCCCGTAGGCAGCCTTCAAGAAAGCCAAAGAAGAGTGAAACCCATTGACTAAAGTAGGGTGCCGATACCGCTATAGAAGATCAACTCTTTCTCGAATTTCAGTAAAGAATGGGACTTGAAATCTTAGCTTATTCGGATCAAATGATTCATGCTTTGATTTCTTTTAATGGCATTTCAATCTGCCAATAGGAAAGGAAACTCGCTATGAGAAAAGACGGGAAAACCTTCAATGGCAGACGCATCTAACTCGATTGCCCGGAGCGCCTGATCCTTTCTCTCCTTTACCAACTGAAGTCAATAGGCAAGTTCATAGAAGAGAGATTGCTTTAAGCTGAGGTATTAGGAAGTGCTTTCTAACGACAAATGCCTTCTACTCTTGATTCAGTACGTTCGTTCCTATCCCCTGGAGTAAGAACCAAAGGGGTTGTTGAATGTTGAAGAAGTATAGGACTTTACTTTAGTCCCGTTGGTTAAATACCGGTTGAATTACCTTTCCCACCGATTTCATACATTCCATGATCCGAGGAGTGAGGTTGAGGTTACCTATGGGGCTTTCCTCGAAATCGTCTTGATTCCATATCCATATTCAATTTACCAAGAAAAAGTACCTTTATGTGGAGGTAGCACGTTCCCCCTTACTAAAATCTCACTTCCTTGGCTTGAAAGCACCACCCCTAACCAGACACTCAAGGCAAAAAAGATAGAGATGATTGGTGGATAGGTCTTGTTGCAGAGCCTTATTGGGGCTAGTTATAAATAGCTTATCTTTCATACGATCTGGGCTCTTTCCCTCTGAACTTTGGAGTTTTCTCTTTGGCATAGCTCGACGCTACATTCCCCACCGCCAGAAGACAAGTCATGATCTGCAGATTGAAAGCGAATGAAAGCCTACCGAAGGAGGGAGTGGCAATAGTTTTTTCTCTCGTAAAAGTGCTTTCGTCAGATGAGTGATCTGAATCCGCTGTTCAGGTATGGGCGTTAAGGCTCTTCGCTCTAAGAAAGAATCACTTTCAAATCCCTTTCCTCAAGAACTTTAAGCTTTCGAGAGAGTGAGAAACAGGTAATGTGCTTACTGTGCAGGTATTAAGGCTTTGAAGCCTATTCGCTCTTCCTTCTGTCTCTATTCTTATAGGTATAGGGAATGCTTCTAGGACAGACAACAAGGGTTAGGCAGAAGGAGAAGGAACGAAGAGGTTAGCAGCATTGCTCAGTCGTGAGCCATCCCCAATCTCATCTCCCTGATTATTAACAACAGGGGATATCTCTGAACTCACTATTACCTTTGAATCGGTTGTAGCGGATGAACTTCTCTTGACCGGATCCCAATCCCGAGCGTATAGGAAAAAAGGTGGCAAGCAGGTAGTGGGGCATAGCTTCACGATCGATAGGGTTAAAAGGGTCTTTGCTATTGGAGCTCTTTGCCCATCTATTGAATTCATGTGATACGCTTTCTCGATCCTAGGCTTTTACTTTCGCTTAGCAGAACCTCTCGCAACAACAAGAGGTGGCTTTTTCATGGAGGATTCTTCATATTTGCTTTCTCCATTGGGCTTTCTTCCTAACTTATTCTCTTGTTCCAGTTGTTTTCGTGTTCTATCTGGATTCTGAGGATGAATAGGTAGTAGTTTCGCGCTAGCCAGTTGCATAAGGGGGTGTTCGCTTCCTCAGGGAGTTCAACCGATAAAACAGCATCAACTGTCGTAAGGGGACCTCTTTCTCTGGGGTTCCCTTTGGCCTCTACTCTAGTGCTTGGGGAAGTAGGAGATTAGGAGTACTAGTATGAAAGTAGAGTACCCATCAAGACCGATAAAAGGAAAAGGCCTATCAGCAGGACTTTAGCCCATGGGAAGGAAATACAAAAGACTGGCTTTCTTTCTTTCCTATAGGCGCTTTGCCCTTCTTTCCCATATTCAGGGATTGAGCTTCTTACCCGGGGAGGGGGGAAAGGTTCCTTTCTAATGTACCTGGTTGTCTATATCCTTTGGCTTGATTGAAGGCCTTTCCTTCCCCTATCTTTTGTTTTGGGGAAAGCTTTAACTGCTGAGCCAGGTTTTACGATTCTTTCTGAGGAGCTTGGGAATTCTCTATTGGATTGGGAAACTCCGTCCCCTACGGCATATCGCTTAGGTCTTGCAGAACTTGCATACTTACCGCTCGCTTATCGTCGACTTCTTCGCCTACAGCATCAAGCTAAGAAGAAAGAAGAGGTTATGAAATATGCTCGAGCTAAAAGCGAGAGGAAGTCCAGCTGTTGGAGGTGAAGGAACTCCACTCTCATCTAAGCAAGCGCCTCCGCAGGCACTCTTGCAATAGGAAAAATATGCTTTTCATTCACCACTCTAGTGGACGTAGACAACTACTATCGATTCAGTTGAGCCTGCCTTATGAGGGGCCTTAGTGCGCTAGGTGGTAGTTCAGCTGTCAATGTCAACCAGTCGGAAGGAGAACTCATAGCAGCAGGGGAGGAAGCAATTTCAAGGGACTTTGTATTTGTATAGTTGATTATGAATTTCATGAAGTAGAGATCAGGACTACTCCAAGCTACGGGTTTCACTGCCTTATAAGAGAGATGGGGCCTAGTGCGCTTGCTCCTCTGTTTTATCAGTCAATTGGATACCTACTTGAAAGCTATACTCTCTCATGAACTGTCACCTCTGTTAGCAGGTCTGGCTGCTCAAGCCCCGGAATGAGTTAAGCTTAAGAAAGGCTACTGTAGCTTACAGCTGCAAGCCCAGCAAGTGACGTAACTACCTACACACTAGAAAGAATATTAGCAGCAGAAGATAGACTACTTAAGCAATTACTCATTACACAAGTGGGGCTTGAACCCACAGTGAGCCTTCTTTTACTCTGTCTCGCTGTAAAAACAATTGTAATTTCCTACCGCTTCCCTGCTAATCGGAATTATTTTAGAGCTGCTAAACGGAACCTCTAGAAGCTGCACCGGATAGCCATCAGTTGCGTTCGGGTTTCTCTTTACAGGAAGCCCTTCACTACACTATTCCAGCATTTTCCTTCAGGCCTCATCCAATCGAAAAGATGAAAGGGCAAAAGCGCGTGAAAACCGCTTCAGATAAGATTCTCCAGTCGAACAAATAAACAGCCGATTCCTGTAGGGGACGAAGGAGATGGGAAAGAACTGGATCTGTTAGGAGTATCTGCCACCTTTCTCAATGCATCTCTCTCGACAGACAGCGAAGAATGAAGTTAGACTGGTACTAGTTAGGATCTCACATAAGGATCGGGTTCAGCGAATAAGTCGGACGGTATCGCTGGAATTCTTTCGGAAGTCTCGTGCTAATGTCACGCGTGCTGCCTTTCCTCCTCTACGGTAGGTAAGCAATAGATTCAGCTCCCCTGAGAATTATTCTAGAAATGGATGCCCCGTTCGCTTCTTCGACTTGAGATAAAACCAGAAGCTCAATCATTAATTCCGGTATCGAGAAAAGGGCTTTCCTCTGGTACTTACCGAAGGGGATTAAACCAAATCTCCTTCATCCGCTAGAGAAGGTGAGCTCTTCAAGACCATGCTAGGTAAAACCCTAAACTAAAAAGCAGGTTTCAAGAGCTTGATCCACTTACCCAGCCAGCAGCTATAACGGAAGCGGCAGAAAGAAGTGGGGCTCAATAGACAAGGCACCTTGGTCCGCTTTGGGTGGATATGGTTTTGGTCTAACTTTAGAGTTGGGAACGAGGCTCGTTGAAACCTTTTCTAGCTAGCCAGCTGCATAAGTTGTTTACCCAGGTAAAGGGAATTAGAAAGTTGATCAATCACTTTTAGTTTTCCCGTGAAAATAGGTATCGAGTTGGGTAACACTCCTCCGGTACCTCAAGTAGATGAAAGGGATTTTCCTGGATCCAATAATGGCGAAGTGGAATTTGGGTTTGGCGGAGGTACTGGAAGAGAATCGGCCTTTGACAACCAACCTGAAAGACTCGGAAGCTTATGCCCCGGGTTCTCTTTTCAAAAGCAGGGTTATTTATGGAAAAACCCGATCCCGTCCTTATCCTGTATCAGTCCATTGCATAAGTCATTTATTGTCTTCTTCAATAGCTCAAACTGCTGCATCAGATGCGATTGTTTTCGTGGGATCAAACTCACTCTTCTTTTGAGTTGGTTAGATAGATAGGTCCAGCAGCTAAGCCTTTGTTTGAAGCCTATGACTCAACTGTTAGATAATCACCTCGGGATATCTGCCTTTGCAGTTTCCTTTCCTTCCTTTTCTGAAAGCGAAGAGAGATTCCCAAGCAAAATCCTGTATTCCGCCCTTGAGGAAGATGAATCCCTTTATGACTCCGCTTTCTGAGACTCAGCTTTCTACCATAGCGAGGTCGGAGCTAAGAGGTAATCCCCTTATTAGAGTTAGAGCTCTTCTTGTCGAAGAAGGACTGTAAACGCGTACTTCAAAAGAGAAGAGGAAAGAAGGGCCTCACCACCCACGATAGCGAAATAGTCTTACACCCCTTACCCTGCAATTGCCTATTTCCTTGATTCTAGTCCTGGGATGGAAGACTAACCAGAAAAGCTAATATAGCCTAATTATTAGACGATCTTGCGCCACCAAATTAGACGAAGTTGCGACACTTTTTGTAGGAGAGAGGGAAAACCAGGATGCGCAAGCGACCCTACTAGAGCTAAAGGGGGTCGCTTTCTCACAAACCTTAGGGCTCACGGATGCTTACCTCTTTGATTAGCCAGTTAGGAATTAAAAGGCACGTTTCCCCCCGGCCCCTCGGGGGAGAAGCAACAGACTAGCAACTACCTTAATCAAGTAAGCGGAAGCGTAGGAAAAACAAGGATTTTACCAAGAAAAACGAGCCCATTTAGGAGGGAAAAGCCCCACTTGAGAGCAAGCACTTTTAGGGGAACGAATAGAAAAAGGCGTAAACAATAAAAAAACCAGAAAACGCTTTCATCAATAAAGTTTAGACTTTCATGACTAAGCGTTGTGGAGGAGCCTATATTACCACTATTCCCACCAGCGCGATGTGTCTGTCATTTATTTGTGATGTTTCAATTTTAAGTGCCCGTGCCTGTTCCCGCGCAGTAGAGTCCGAAGGGTGAGATGAAGAAAGAGTTGAGCGTGAAGAGACAACCCAAAAAAAGCCGAAAGCCGGCCAAAACAACCGTGAGAAGGTACTTTCTTGTAACCCTGATTCACGTAGAGCAGCGAGGTATAGAAAGGGAACTGATATTAAAAAGAATGGAAGACCTATTTAAGTGTAAGTCTATTGTAGTATCAACAGAGAGCCACGAGGAGGAAGGGACCCACTACCATATAGGGGTCTGGGCGGAAAACGCCACTAAAAGAACTGTTGTAAATAGAATTAGAGGTATCTACCCCGAGTGGGAAGGCAGAGCCAGAAGGAAAAAAAAAGTAAGCAAGACCGTTTTATGGAAAAACTTGGCGAAAAGGAGGAATGGACCGACGTATATGACGACCCAGATCTAATACCTGTGGGCCTTCGACGCTAGTAAAAACAACTCGGAAAAGCTGATTCGAGAGGCTTACCCCGAGCGTCCACATAAATCTTCCTACCTACCATAAAAAACCGGCGATCGGGTGCTATTGCCTACATGAAGTTCGGTGGGAATTGGTCCTTAAGAAGGCCCAGAGCTCATTTTCCAATACAGGCGATCCATCCATACTATCTGGTGTTGAGTACCCAGATTCTTCAACCCCGACCTCAAGAGAATCTGGTAAAAAGTTCCATATAAAATAAGCTTGACTGGTAGGTAGAGAGAAGTTTGAAAGAACAATTATTTTTTGTAGGAGATAGTAAGGAAGTGAATATCTGGACTGAAAGGTTTCTCTGCTAGCTTGCGCACTTTCAACTCTTTTCTTTTCACGACACCATGGAGGATGAATCGGCTGAGGAAGGGGGGGTATTTCAGATTCAGATTTTGACTCAGATGATGACGATGATGAAGCCAACATTGACGGTCCAAGGGTGTTGTTGACGAAGGAAGACAAGAAAAGAATACGGTAAGCATGGCGGCATACACTTATCATAAAGCTGCTTGGGCGGGCAATCAGTTACACCTATCTTTTCTTTGCAATAGGTTGAAGCTGCTAGGTCTTGTTGCAGAGCCTATTTCTTCCTTCGTGTTCGGGGATGGTGGAATCTTTGGTCTAGCTGACATTCCGACCTTTCCTTTCCGAGGATTTAGCCTTATATCGGATATGGGGTGGTAGGCTTGCCAAACCTTGCTACAGGTCCTGTTGAAGAACCTTAGATGATGTCATTCCATAAACTAAGGTATACCAGTCCCCAGGTTAGTCCGAGTATCAGTTCCGAGACCGAGACCAGTATCCGATAATGTGGAAGTGCTTTCCCTTTGAATCCTGGCTTGAGAGAAAGGGTGCTTAAGCTATTAAGCACGAGCGCGTAGAGGTTCTTCTCCTTTCCTTTGAGCGATAGGGAATTGGTAACTAGCCCGCTTTCGAGCTACAAGCGGCGGAATCCTAATCTACTGAATAACCAAGCCCTAGTAAGGTTGTTAGCTTTTACTCTGCTTAATGCCAACCCTCTCAGAAATCTCTAATCGAGTCTTGCAACTCGATAGCTAGGTGAGCTATTCATGATACTCAGACAAGCTTGTTAATCGACTACTTCCCAACCAGAAACTAAAGACTTTTTCAAGCTTGAGTAAAAGTTAAGGATCTCTCTCTCTGCCTTTTCATTTGCAGTTTCCTTAACAGCAATAATAGCTGGTGATTCGAAGGTTAGCTTTTCATGATACTCAAACAAGTCAACCAGAGTAAATCCGATTGTTGGGTTACCCATTCCATTAGCAAAAAATACGGGTGTCTTACCTTTCACCCACCTTCCACCATCCCTTTCATCTGGTTTCGGTACGGGACTAGGACGAGGTTCCGGGACTTAAAAAAGGCTGGGCTCTTCCCTGACCTTTGCGCTATAGGCTCTTTAAGACTTTCCACCCCTTAATGCCGGATATAGGCTTTTAGATCCGCTTTCGAAGGTTTCTCGCTCTTTCTTTCCGAGTGGTTCTTCTCTTTTCTTGTGCTCTTTTCAGAGCGTTTTCCCGTTTGAACTACCTAAAACTGTAATTCAGTAGTCAATTAGGGGTACAAGTATGAAAGCCCCATAGGCTGATAAGCTGGTATAAAGCTTTCCCTCACTTAGTTAATCGATCGGGTGTACTTTTCTCTTAGGCTCGGAGGAAGAGATAGGGATTCTTTCTTGGTGAAGATAAAGACAATAAATAACAATCAATCTCCTGCGCTAAACGAATAATGAACTCTATCGAGATAGATTGCCAGATGAGCATACATTCACTACTTCGCAGCTCAGCTAGAGTCCGATTTAGTAATCATTTGTAGCTTAGATAGAAGAGGACGAAAGCTTTTAGTAAGTAAGTAAGGGAGTCGCTACGCTTAGAATAGTCCGGGAGATTCGACGTAATCCGAAGAGGCTGTTAGGAAGGGCTGGAAGTAATAATGGGATAGCAAATAACTTAGATAAGAATCCTCAAGATAAGGGGATTCAGTCTTCCTCACCCGCACGAAGGATGGTTAGTGCCCAGGATCAGCAACTTCACAGTTCGGGGCGGACTATAAAAAGCTCTTTCTTCTGACTCAAACAGGAAAGTTGAAAGGCAAAGACGATTCGAG